TTTCACTCCTATTTTTTTTTCTTATTTGCACATCTTTTGTTCATAAAAAAAAAAGATGTGCACGAATTCCGGAAATTGCTTATTCAATTCAATGATGCATTCCATTAATTGAATTGTAAATTCAATTGTAAAATTTATCTTATTATGATTTATAGTAATTCTAGATTCATTTTATTCTATATTAATTCAATTATCTTATTTTATAAAATAATATAGAGTACTTTATATAATAAAAATTTTTTATATTAAAAAATAGAATTAAAATATTCGAATTTGAAATGAATCAATTCAAAAATATTTGTCTATTATGAATTTCGAAATATAGTAATCAAAAAATAATAAATCTATAAAATGACGATATCATTTTAATAAAAAAAATAGAAGATAAAATATATAAGATAAGCGGGTAGCGGGAATCGAACCCGCATCGTTAGCTTGGAAGGCTAGGGGTTATAGTCGACGTTGATTCATCATTTTGAACGTCTCTAATTCAAAACCGAACGTGAAACTTTGATTTCATTCGGCTCCTTTATGGAAGATGGAAAAAAAAGATGTAAACGAAAAAAAAACAAATTCTACCCATAACATCTATGTCAGCCTTTCTGTCTGAATGCATTCAAAAGGACCTGCTTTATAGATGATCCCTATAGAAGAAAAGAGGATTCTAACAATCTTTTCTAGTTACTTCGTTCCCTATTTCTATTTGAAATAATCCTTAGGAAAAGTCTTTTTTGTTTCCAACGAGCTAAAACAATATAATCTGTCGATGTCTCTAGTAAACCAAAGACATTGTTTAATAGCTATTTTGTTTTGCTTCAATCTCCCTTATATAAATCTCAAATTGAAGATTTAGTTACGATTAGAAATAGACCGTTCTTTCTACCTTTATCCATGGATTCCTTACTCGTTCAATTGGAAGTATGGATCCAATTGAAAAATAAATTATGTTTCGTAATTTCATGATCCAATTTTTTCAATTTATAACGGACTCTTGGATACAAATCACGAGAATTTCTATTTTTCCTCGAATTTTTCATCGATAGGAAAAGGATTGAATCCTTTTAAGAAATAAAGTTTTTGATCGAAATATAAATCAAACGAAAGACCCTTTAACTATTAAAGGGTTAATAGAACGAATCACCCTTTTACCACTAAACTATACCCGCTACAATGCTATTATTGCATATAAATCGACCTTTTGTCGAACACAAAAATAGGTCATAGTAATAAGTAATAAAAAAAAAGGATCAGAAAAAAAATCATGAAAATGAGAGCGTTGACATATTTTTATCAGGAAGACTAATGAGATTAGTAAACGAGGACTCATTTAACTAATTAAATGATAAGTTTTTTTTATTCCAGTAAAAAAAAGTAAATAAAAAAAGAAAGAATAATAAGAAATGGCACTTTGATTCTGTATCATAGGAATCGAAATAATCCTTCTTATGATATGATTGTTGTTTCGATTTTTGTTATTTTATTTCAAAAGAATTTTTAGTTTTCAAATAAAATAAATCATTTTTTCTACGATTCATTGGAACAAAAAAAAAAGCCCGGCTAGGTACTGACCAGGCCAGGCCGTGGAAATAAAAAGGGACTTTTCGGACGAAATAAACAAGGTACTTTTATTGATTTTATTTATTATTTAATATATTTTCATTTTTTTTTTTATTTTCTGAATTTATTCAAAATTTTTTTTATTAACATTTAATAGATTGGTATTTATATATTCAAATATTGGATTGTAGATATCTCTTTTGAGCCCTTACTTTATTTAAAATCTAAATGGAATTGGAATTTCTGATAAAAGTTTTTAGATATATATTATCTATATATAGCTTTATATAGCTATCTATATAATAAATAATAAAGATATAATAAAATAATAAAGAGAGATAAAGAAGGGCTTTTTTCAAGCCTTACTTAATGTATCATAGTAATTTAATTATTCTTTTTCATTTTTCAATTGGGGGAGAGATGGCTGAGTGGATTAAAGCGTCGGATTGCTAATCCGTTGTACGCGTTTTTCGTACCGAGGGTTCGAATCCCTCTCTTTCCGTTTCTGTCGATGACTTGGTATTTTTTTTTTTTTTATATAGTTAAAGAAAGATGTGGAATAGATAAAAATTTGCAAATCAAGCAAGGAAAACAAAAATCTGATTTTTTATTCTTCACGTCCAGGATTACGTCCCGGGTCATTAGATAGGAATCCGAAAATGAAGAGAGAAACAAAGAATATCACTACTGTATAAACAAATAGTTTTAGAGTAAGCATTACACAATCTCCAATAGCATTTTTTTTTTTTCAAAAAAAAAAAAGAGAATAGATTCTCTATTTTTATACTGCATACCCTATTTTTTGACACCAAGAAATGAAGTGATTTCTAGAAAAAAAAAAAAAAATTTCAGAAAATCAGAGTTGAGTTGTTTATTAATGAAAATTTTCTTTTATACCAACAATTATATATTGTGGGGGACTCTAATAGGGTCGTTCAATGGAAAAAAAAGTTATAACAAGAAAATGAGAGTGATCTAGATTTAGCACAGCTATACAAGAATTTCAATATTGAACTTAACGGTTCAGACTGTATGTAAGACTTATCTGATCTTATATTAGAAATTGTTAGAATTTTTTTTTCGAGTAAATCATGAATTTTTCTAGGACAGTATGAAAAATCTCATCGAAAACTTACAGCAGCTTGCCACACAAAAGCTAATAAAAAAAAGAACACAGGTATTACTGGCATAATATCTACTATTGGATTCAAAAAAGCGTAGGCCTCGGGTAATTTGGCTAAGAAAAAGCTACTTGAATAAAGGACAGAATTAAGACAGATACAGATTAAACTTAAAATATTAAGCATAACAAACATTTTGTTCTTGAAGATAATTTTTTTTTGAGTTGATTGAGTTATTAATATCTTATTATTGATATAAGGTAAAAATTAATAACATAAGGTAGGTCAAAAAACCTTTCTTTTCTTTGATTTGAACTCAGCCAATCAAAAATCCTTCCATTCTCAAATCAAAATAGATATAGAAGAAATCCTACTTTCATACAATATCTTAATTGAATTATATCTAATGATCAATAAATTCAGTTTCATTCGATATCTACACGTATCAAAATCCTAGCAACAATCTAATTGATTCTATCAATATTTGGACTGGAATTGACGAACAACCAATAACAATATTAGTGTTTATTAGTCTTGAATAGAAATGGGGCGTGGCCAAGTGGTAAGGCAACGGGTTTTGGTCCCGCTATTCGGAGGTTCGAATCCTTCCGTCCCAGAGTATGCGTATTATATATATCATAGTATTATGATATTATATATCATAATATTCCATAATATTATATATGATATAATCATATCAAAATTATCATATCAAAAAAAGATTGCCTTTTTTGAACAACCTTCTGTTTAAGAGTCTAATATTAGATAGAATGTGATTCTTCTTTCTTATCATTATTTTTCTTATTTTTGATTCGTCTCTAAATCATATTTTTTTCACAAATTTAATCGAGTTTAAATACCATAAGACGTAGATGGAATTGAATCCATTTTTTATCTAGGTAAAAGATGGGAACATAGATAAAAAAAAAGACTTTTTTAATGAAAAAAAAAGTAGGACGGGCTTTTCATCGTATGTCCATATCTTTCATATTCATATTTGAAATTCGTTATTCATAAAAAAACCTTACGTCTCATATATTTTCCATGATGTCATTTAAATTCAAAATCGAAATGTGAAAGCCTCTCTTATTCTCTATCCCTTAAATGGTGTGTGCAACTTGATTATTTTATTTCTGTGGATTTATGTGGAATTATAAATACGAAGGGCTTGCGTTTTTGGTACTAATTGAATTGAATCAATGGGATTAAGTCTCTTAAGACCGGTTTAGGCTAAAAAAATTTAGAGTAAAAAAAAAATTGGATTTGTTTTTGATCTATCTATTTGTTTTAAATCATTGATGGGTTAATTCGAATAGGTTTTTTTTATGATAATAAAAGATAATAAAATGTCCCTTCCCTTATTGGAAAACTTTAGTCAAATAATAATATCGAGGTAGAAAACTTTCAATCAATTATTTTGAATGATTTCCTATGAATCCTTGGTACTTGAAGAAGTGTTAAACTGGCGAATCCATCCTATCAAGAAACTTGAAAATGCGGATTCAAAAAGAACGTATTTCTTATTTATTCGTAATTTTTTCTAAATTTATAGAAATAAAAAAAAAAAAAGAATAATATATATATTCCATTTCATATTAAATAAATATTGCATTCATACAAAAAATTGTATTCATCCAATATACTAAAAGAAAATCCAATATCTAAAAGAAAATGTGGGTTTCAAAAAAAAATGGAATTCTTGCTGATACTTTTTAAGAAACTACCCATTCATAACAGTATAGATAACTATGTACCAACTAAACCAATGACTATTCATGATTCCATAATTGAATCAATTACATACCAGTTCCAAGAAACTAGAGGTTATGGTAAAACTTCGTTTAAAACGATGTGGTAGAAAGCAACGTGCGACTTGAAGGACATGATCAACTGTGGATTCTTATCTTACATCCACCATTTTCTTTTATATATAGGAATGAAGATGCTCTTGGCTCGACATCGTTTGTTCTGTTCCACTATAACCCTCATTTCATTTTGGGGAAGTTTTAATGTAAATATTACATGATGGAGCTCGAGTAGAAAGTATTAATTCATTTATCAGGGGCGGAGATCTAGGGTTAGTGTCAATCAATAAGTTGAAACAACTTCGTAAGTATATTTTCGATATAGAAATCGAAAGGATCCAATTCAAGCAAGTTTCAAATTCAAACATCAAATTTGTTGGAATTAGGAAAACTCTTTTGATCAAAAGTGTATCACGCGAGAATCAATCATTCATATGGTTCTTTGAGAAAAAGAAATCACAAAAAACGGTATGTTGCTGCCATTTTGAAAGGATTAAAGATCACCGAAGTAATGTCTAAACCCAATGATTCAAAGCAAAGATAAAGGATCCCGGAACAAGGAAATACCTTTTTTAATTGTTTTAATAACTAAACTTGTTAATTGTCTCAATAACTAAACTAGATCAGAATGAAGAATAGAATAGATTCTAAAGGAGACAGGCAAAAAGGGGGTTATAGACGGCTCAATAAATGAAATGCTTAAAGGTTTTCCTTTGAGTGAGAGTTACCCAACTTGAGTTATGAGGATACAAATAAGAATTTTTTTTTGAATTTCTTTTTTGGAAAAGAATCAAAAAAAAATGAAATCATAGTCTAATTGATTTGATAATCTATGGATCTATTTTACATTAATTAGAATTCTATACATATACATAACTTCAAATTTTCTCGAGCCGTACGAGGAGAAAACTTCTTATACGGTTCTGGGGGGGGTATTGTTAATCTACATCTATCCCAATGAGCCGTTTATCGAATCGTTGCAATTGATGTTCGATCCCGAAGAGAGGGAAGAGATCTTCGTAAAGTGGGTTTTTATGATCCGATAAAGAATCAAACCTATTTAAATGTTCCTGCAATTCTATATTTTCTTGAAAAAGGTGCTCAACCTACAGGAACTGTTCATGATATTTCAAAGAGGGCTGCGGTTTTTACGGAATTTGACCTGAATCAATAACCGAAAAATGCAATTAATGAAATAAAAAAAAAAAAGAGGGTGTGGATGACTTGTCTATAGCTTTGGATAACCTTTTCTCTATTATTTCCCCCCTCTCTTGTTCTACTACACTTATTTATTAAAGATCAATCAAGTGAATAAATGAAATAATTGGTTTTATACTAGAAATAGAAAATTTGGACATTACCATCAATGGGTTGGTTTTTGTTGGAAATCTATGAACAAATAAAAAAACACAGGGGATTACGCTTGTTTATTCTACTTATATTTATTTATTGATTGAATAAACCCGAGATTTTTTTCTACTTTACTTCTTCCTTACCTTAATTTATTCTTTCGCCTACACTTTTTTTTTCTATTTATGTTCATTATCTCTATCGTGCCAATCCAACACAACTCCGTAGTTTTTTCTTTTTTTATTTATTTTCTCTTTTTTTCATTTTAATTATTATATATTTTATATATATTATATATATATATATTTTCCTATTTCTATTTATTTCAATTAATAGAAATATATAATTTATAGATGAAATATTAATAAATAGATATTTCAATTGACTAATTCAATTGAATAATGAAATATAAATAAAAAAAGAAAGATATTCAATTGAAATTGTTATTTCTATTTTTTTTTTTTTTTTATTCTTTTGTGTTCTCCATTGTATTCGTTTTTCACTATTCACATTCATATTGACAACAGTGGATCAAACAAATATAATCCGATTGTAGATAAATAGATCTAGTTATCTCCGCTTCATAGACTTGGTTTTTTTTTGATTTTACTTCATTCAATTCACATGATGGGCTCATTGGATTTTCTGTGATACAAGAAGTTACTTTTGTGTGATATACAAATTTTGATTCAAAAAAAAATAGATAATCTAAGAAGGGATAACATAAGATAAGATACAAGAGACGGTATATCCATTTTTTTTTTTATTTGATTCCATTTGATATTTTATTTGATTACGTCGTGCAATTCCATTTCGTTTTTGATTCTGATTGTATCTGCACATACTAATTCTTTTTTTTATTCGGGTTGCTAACTCAATGGTAGAGTACTCGGCTTTTAAGTGCGGCTAGCATCTTTTACACATTTGTATGAAGTAACAGATTCGTCCATACTATCGGTAGAGTTTGTAAGACCACGACTGATCCTGAAAGGAATGAATGGAAAAAACAGCATGTCGTATCAATGGGGAATTCGGGGAATATTTTTACCTGATGGGTTCAAAAGCTTGTTTGAATTCTTGATGTGGAACAAAATAAATTTCAAGTCGGGTCGAATGAATAAATGGATAGAGCTCTAGGGCTCCAATTCTAGAGAAATAAAAAGCAACGAGCTTATGTTCTTAATTTGAATGATTACCCGATCTAATTATACGTTAAAAAGATATTAGTGCTTGATGCGGGAAGGACTTTTCTCATGAGCGGATTATCGATTTTTTTATGAGTCCTAACTATTAGTTATTCTACATTAGGGGTAGAGATGAATGTGTAGAAGAAGCAGTATATTGATAAAGATCTTTTTTTTTTCCAAAATCAAAAGAGCGATTGCGTTGAAAAAATAAAGGATTTCTAACCATCTTGTTATCCTAAAATAAACATAAACCAATTAGAAGGAAAAAGAAAAGAGCGGATAGAGAGTTCGTTGA